GGTATGAGTCGAGATTTCCTGCGAATCGATTTAGTGAAATCCCATATTTCGTATATCAGAAAAAGGAAAGATCCGTCAGGTTCAGGATTGATCTTTGATAAGAGGCCAGACCACACCAGTATCAATCCATTTTATTCTATTTCTTCCAAGGCAGGGATTCAACAATCACTTAGCCAAAATCAAGTAACTATTCGTACGTTGTTGAAGAGGAATAAGGAATGCCAATCTTTTATAATTTTGTCATCATCTAATTGTTTTCAAATGGGTCCATTCAACGATGTAAAATATTACAATGATGTAATAAAAAAAGAATCAATGAAAAGAGATAGTCTAATTCCAATTAGGAATTCCTTGGGACCTTTAGGATTAGGAAGAACCCCTCAAATTGCGCATTTTTATTCATTTTACCATTTAATAACTTATAATCAGATCTCGGTAACTAAATATTTACAACTTGACAATTTCAAACAGACTTTTCAAGTGCTTAAATATTATTTAATGGATGAAAATGGTAGGGTTTCTATTTATAATAATCCCGATCCGCGCGGTAACATCGTTTTGAATCCATTCAATTTGAATTGGAATTTTCTCCATCATAATTATTGTGAAGAAGCGTCTAGAATAATTAGCCTTGGGCAGTTTATTTGTGAAAATTTATGTATAGCCAAAAACGGACCGCACTTAAAATCGGGTCAAGTTCTAATTGTTCAAATTGACTCTGTAGTAATAAGATCAGCTAAAGCTTATTTGGCCACTCCGGGAGCAACCGTTCATGGCCATTATGGAGAAATCCTTTACGAAGGAGATACATTAGTTACATTTATATATGAAAAATCGAGATCTAGGGATATAACGCAAGGTCTTCCAAAAGTGGAACAAGTGTTAGAAGTGCGTTCGATTGATTCAATATCGATGAACCTAGAAAAGAGAATTGAGGGTTGGAACAAGAGTATAACAAAAATTATTGGAATTCCTTGGAGATTCTTGATTGGTGCTGAGCTAACTATAGTGCAAGGGCGTATCTCTTTGGTTAATAAGATCCAAAAAGTTTATAGATCTCAGGGGGTGCAGATTCATAATCGACATATAGAAATTATTGTGCGTCAAATAACATCAAAAGTGTTGGTTTCAGAAGAGGGAATGTCTAATGTTTTTTCACCCGGAGAACTGATTGAATTGTTGCGGGCGGAACGAACAGGGCGCGCTTTGGAAGAAGCGATCTGTTACCGAGCTATCTTATTGGGAATAACGAAAGCATCTCTAAATACTCAAAGTTTTATATCCGAAGCAAGTTTTCAAGAAACTGCTCGAGTTTTAGCAAAAGCCGCTCTCCGGGGTCGTATCGATTGGTTGAAAGGTCTGAAAGAGAACGTTGTTCTAGGGGGGATGATACCCGTTGGTACGGGATTCAACGGATTAGTGCAACGTTCAAGGCAACATACCAACATTCCTTTGGAAACCAAAAACAATAAACTATTCGAGGCAGAAATGCGAGATATTTTGTTCCACCACAGAGAATTATTTGATTTTTTCATTTCAAGGAATTTACACGATACACTGAGACAATCATTTCGAGGGTTGAATGATTCCTAAGAGCGGATTCACCCCCTTTCCTTTTAGCTATTTGTATTTGCGGTCATTTTTTTTTTATTTTTATTTGGTATATAGTAATAAAGATAATAAAATAACAAATAGAATAGAAAGAAATTAATATTAATGGTTTGAATCGTGTATCAATGGCCAATATCCGTTAGAGGTAGAAACGAAGGTTCCATCGGAACAATTATTTATTTCTATTTCAGGGCACCTCGTCTCTCTTTTTTTTAATAAAAAGAAAGGAGGTGTGGATAAATAAATGACAAGAAGATATTGGAACATCCATTTGGAAGAAATGATGGAAGCAGGAGTTCATTTTGGTCATGGTACTAGTAAATGGAATCCTAGAATGGAACCTTATATCTCTTCAAAGCGTAAGGGTATTCATATTATAAATCTTATTAGAACTGCCCGTTTTTTATCAGAAGCTTGTGATTTAGTTTTTGATACAGCAAGTAGGGGAAAGCAATTCTTAATTGTTGGTACCAAAAATAAAGCAGCCGATTCAGTAGCACGGGCTGCAATAAGGGCCCGTTGTCATTATGTTAATAAAAAATGGCTAGGCGGTATGTTAACGAATTGGTATACTACGGAAACGATACTTCATAAGTTCAGGGACTTGAGAACGGAACAAAAGATGGGGAGACTCAATCGTCTTCCGAAAAGAGATTCAGCTATGTTGAAGAGACAATTATCTCACTTGCAAACATATCTGGGCGGGATCAAATATATGACTGGATTACCCGATATTGTAATAATCGTTGATCAGCAAGAAGAATATATGGCTCTTCGAGAATGTATGATTTTGGGAATTCCAACGATTTGTTTAATCGATACAAATTGTGACCCAGATCTCGCTGATATTTCGATCCCAGCAAATGATGACGCGATAGCTTCAATCCGATTAATTCTTAACAAATTAGTATTTGCAATTTGTGAGGGTCGTTCTAGTTATATACGAAATCCTTGATTCATATTAATAATGAATAATAAAATAAAAAAATTCTTTTGGGAACTCCATAGATTTATGAAATCGGTTATGATTCCTAAAAGAGATACAAGTAACTAGGGATATTATGTAATTAATTGGTATACAAATATATATAAGTCAACTAGGCAAGTCGAAAAAAAGAGAAGGTTGAATCAAAATAATTCTTTTTAAGTTCTATTTTTTTCAGAGGGCAATATGAAATTATGTTATATCAACACACTAAAAGGCTTATACGATATATCCGGTGTGGAAGTCGGCCAACATTTCTATTGGAAAATAGGAGGTTTTCAAGTCCATGCCCAAGTAATTATTACTTCTTGGGTTGTAATTGCTATCTTATTAGGTTCAGCCATTATAGCTGTTCGTAATCCACAAACCATTCCTACTGACAGTCAGAATTTCTTCGAATATGTTCTTGAATTCATTCGAGATGTGAGCAAAACTCAGATTGGCGAAGAATACGGTCCATGGGTTCCCTTTATTGGAACTTTGTTTCTATTTATTTTTGTTTCGAATTGGTCGGGTGCTCTTTTACCTTGGAAAATCATACAGTTACCTCATGGGGAATTAGCCGCGCCTACAAATGATATAAATACTACTGTTGCTTTAGCTTTACTCACGTCAGTAGCATATTTCTATGCGGGTCTTAGTAAAAAAGGATTAGGTTATTTTGGTAAATACATTCAACCAACTCCAATCCTTTTACCCATTAATATTTTAGAAGATTTCACAAAACCCCTATCACTTAGTTTTCGACTTTTCGGAAATATATTAGCTGATGAATTAGTAGTTCTTGTTCTTGTTTCTTTAGTACCTTCAGTGGTTCCTATACCCGTCATGTTACTTGGATTATTTACAAGCGGTATTCAAGCTCTTATTTTTGCAACTTTAGCTGCGGCTTATATAGGCGAATCCATGGAGGGTCATCATTGACTAGTTTTCGAAATAGTCTTTTTTTAGTTTAAGCCTTACGCAATATATGTGCGTATCAAGATAATCTGCTTAAGGAGCATAATATATAAAAATAAATAGATAAATTATATAAATATAAACTATATAAAGTATAGAAGTAATAGTCAAAAATAAGATATTAGCGATATTGGGGAATTGCAACAAACAAAAGGGGAAGTAAAAAAAAGGAAAGAGATCGAAAAGATCTTTTTCCTAAAATTCCAGTTCGGTCTATTTATCCCCCCCCAATGAATACTATCTTTATATTGTTTTGTTCATTTAATTCCAATATTCAATATTATTAGATATTAGTAATCATAATCTGAATAATAATTAGGATTGTAATACTTATAGTATTATAGTGTGCTATTTTAAAAAAGATGCTATTGTTATATAGAAAAATTCCCATTCAAGTTGATTTCATCCAATTAAACGGTTGACCAAAAGAGAATTTTAATAAATAATAAATTACCTGAACTTAGATCAATCAACTATTTCGATGCAACGATTCGATCTAACGAATTTGTCCATGTAGATTGATTGTACCTGCGTCGGCGAGTAAAAAAAGAAAAAATAAAGATTTACAAAAAACTAAATTAAAATTTATAAAAAAAAAAATGGATTGGTTAGGGGGGGCCGAACTAGATGTATGTACTCTAATTAGTATAAGACAACTCTTGTGAATGTTTCGAAGAATGATTCTATAATCCGATTGAATGTAAGATATGAATGGTTGATTTACGTTATCCAAGAAACACATGTATATGTAATATTAGATATTAATTAGTTATATATGTAATATCTAAGCGGCTCTATTACTGTGAATTTAGATAGGAATTCCAATGGAATCCCCTCCATTTCCTTTGTAGTTGTGAATTGAATATTAAATGAATAAAATAAAGTGACTATTGAATAAAGAGATTCAATCAAGAAAATAAGAAAAAACGAAAAATTCAAAAAGAATGGTATGGATTCAAAAAAATTCTGTGAATAAAAACTAAAAAAGAAATATCGAAGCCGTTCTGATGATTCAATAATAATATTATTACTTCAATTCCGAGTTCTTATTTCCTTCGACTGTATAGATCTTAGCGATGGAATAATTAAGTCATAATTTATTGGTTGATTGTATCATTAACTATTTACTTATTTTGGTGTGAGGAACTTATCATGAATCCACTGATTTCTGCCGCTTCCGTTATTGCTGCTGGGTTGGCCGTCGGGCTTGCTTCTATTGGACCTGGGGTTGGTCAAGGTACTGCTGCGGGCCAAGCTGTAGAAGGGATCGCGAGACAGCCCGAGGCGGAGGGAAAAATACGAGGTACTTTATTGCTTAGTCTGGCTTTTATGGAAGCTTTAACAATTTATGGACTGGTTGTAGCGTTAGCACTTTTATTTGCGAATCCCTTTGTTTAATCCGAAAAAAATACGTATTTTTTATTAGTTTATTTCCTTGGACTTA